ACTCATGTGCCAGGAACCAGATTTGAACTGGTGACACGAGGATTTTCAGTCCTCTGCTCTACCAGCTGAGCTATCCCGACCATTCACGACACATCATCCTCATTTTATTTTAATATAGAACTTGGGTCTATGTCAATTACAAAAACTAAAAAAGTATTACAAAGTATTATACAGGACCTGATATAATTTCTTGGATCTTCAAAAAAAGGTTGTAAATTTCAATACAGTACAAGTAATGATATGTATTGTTAATTATTCAAATGAAATTTTAAACGGGGATTCCTTGCTCAACGATGTTCGTTTGTACGTGTATCATATATATCACACACGGCTTGTGATAAGAAAAAATTTTCTGCTCTGATCCGTTTGTGTTTATGAAAGAGTAGAATAAGAATGAATCAGAAACATAACGAATTTTGAATCGCTAATAAAATTATAAAATAAAAAATCCGTAATTCGGGAGTCAACCGGGTCGTTTTGGGGATAGAGGGACTTGAACCCTCACGATTTCAAAAGTCGACGGATTTTCCTCTTACTATAAATTTCATTGTTGTCTATATTGACATGTAGAATGGGACTCTATCTTTATTCTCGTCTGATTAATCAATTCTTAAAATTAAAAATATATATCAGACTATGATGGAGTGAATGATTTGATCCATGAATATTAGATTTTTTTTTTCAATTTGGAATCGATTCACAATAATTCTTTCATTTTTCATATAAATATAAAAAAATAAAGATTCGGGTCGTCATTAATCATTTGGAGATAGTATTTCAGTACTATACGTATACATATGTATTATAGGTTTATCCTTCATCTTTTCTGAAGTTTCGATATAAGGATTCCTTTGCTAACACAATGCAGCCAACTCCGTTTGTTAGAACAGCTTCCATTGAGTCTCTGCACCTATCCCTTTTTATTCTATTCTCGGTTTATGAAACCCCTGTTTGTTTTCATAAAACAGGATTTGGCTCAGGATTGCCCATTTTTAATTCCAGGGGTTCTCTGAATTTGAAAGTTCTCACTTGGTAGGTTTCCATACCAAGGCTCAATTCAATTAAGTCCGTAGCGTCTACCAATTTCGCCATATCCCCCTTTTTTTGTGATGTGATTAGGATCACACCATGATGCCGCCCCCCTTTTCATTTATATTATGCTGGAACCATTGAATTCGTTAGATACCGGTTCCTATATTGAAAAGTGTTTTCTACTATATTGAATTGAATTCATTATTATTGAATTGAATTCTTGTCTATTTTCATTTAATTTTATTTCATCTCTATCGGAGACCTGTATTTGGTCCAATCAGAAAAAATTCTATCGTTTCTATATCAGAAATTCAATATAGATATATACCACATAACATATATATTATACTATGATATATAATCATATATTTTTTATACTTATATATGCCCTTATTTCTATCGTTTTTTAGTATACAATTTTGAATACTTGAACGGTCGATTCTTTTTTTTTTTATTAGTTTTCACTTTTACGAATGAAACCAGAGGGGTGTTTCATTATGATCTGGATTGCACTTTTATCTTTCATTTTATTCTTATCCTTTTCTTAGGGGTCTTAAGGCAGACCCTCTATAACTAAAAACATAAAACGAAAAGGGAGATTTTAGTATTATTAATTAAAAATTAAATTAATAGCCATAACTAAAACTAATAAAATGGCTATAACTAATTATTCCGTTAATAAATAATTCTAAAATAATTCTAAATTATTTATTAAATTATTTATTAATTAATATTATTTATTAAATTATTTATTAATTAATAATTAAATAAATGAAATTATTTATAATATTATAATATTAATTAATTAATATTAATTCTATATTATTAAGATTATTTAAGTATTATAATATAAGATTGTAATATCCAATAAGTATACAATAAGATTCTAACTTAATTACTAGTACTAGATTATTTTTAAATTTATAGAAATATAAAATGAAATATATTAAAATAATGTAATTAAATATTTCATTTTATTAATAGGAAAATATCAACAAAAATACTAAATTAAATATAGAAATATCGAATAGTAAAAAAAATCTTATACACTAATTAAGCTAATTAAGATCTTGATTGTTGATAAACATATATTTTAGAAATAGATCGAAATTGAATATCGCTATATTAATAGGTATGTTCTATAATATTCAAATATCTAATATTTTTGGAATTTTTTTTTATAATTCTTTTATATATTTTTTCTATATATCATATTTCTTATGAAATAGCTAAGAATGAAGAGTTAATATCTCAGTAGTTTACTAAAATTAGTATACGTGTACAATTTTTATTATGTGAGCCCGCTTAGCTCAGAGGTTAGAGCATCGCATTTGTAATGCGATGGTCATCGGTTCGATTCCGATAGCCGGCTTTTCTCCATTTGTTTTATTTTTTACATAGTTGATAATGTGAAATCAAAATGAAAAACCCCTTTCCCTTTTCCCAAGGGTCACCGATCTATTTCTAT